ATTACTAGTACACCTATTGTGATTCCTAATACAAGAGTAAAAATAGGGATAAGCATCCATATGATCCCATAGACCTCTTTTAAGGATTCCAATCTAGAAAAAGAATTGATAGCTTGTACTTCTGTTGTATCAATTATCATTTTAACGATCAACTTCTCCCATAATGATATCTATACTACCTAGTATCGTCATAATATCAGCCAATTTCATTCCTTTAACTAACTGAGGAAGAATTTGCAAATTAATAAACCCCGGAGGACGAATTTTATATCGCCAAGGAAAAACACCCTTATCTCCTATCAGAAAAATTCCCAATTCTCCCTTTGGTGCTTCGACTCTCGTATAAAGTTCTTGCTTCGACAATTCAAAAGTCGGAGAAGGTTTTTTACTAATGAATCGATAGTCAAACTCATTCCATAAAGTATCTTTTACTCTATCAAAGCGGCGGATTTCTAAATTTTCATAGGGCCCTCCAGGAATTCCTTCTAGGGCCTGTTGAATAATTTTTATGGATTCTGTCATTTCACTGATTCGTACTAAATAACGAGCTAATGAATCCCCCTCTTTTTGCCATTGGACTTCCCAATCAAATTCGTCGTAACACTCATAATGATCAACTTTACGAAGATCCCATTGTATTCCGGAAGCTCGTAGCATTGGTCCCGACAAACCCCAATTTATTGCTTCCTCTCCACCAATAATGCCTACTCCTTCAACTCGTTCTAAAAAAATAGGATTCCGTGTAATAAGCTTTTGATATTCAGCAATTCCTATTAAAAAATAATCGCAAAAATCCAAACATTTATCTATCCAGCCATGAGGTAAATCAGCAGCGACTCCGCCAATACGAAAAAAATTGTGCATCATTCGCATACCGGTGGCAGCTTCGAATAGGTCATATATCAATTCTCTTTCTCGAAAAATATAGAAGAAGGGAGTCTGTGCCCCAATATCTGCCATAAAAGGGCCAAGCCATAACAAATGCGAAGCTATACGACTTAACTCCAACATAATGACTCTGATATAACTGGCCCTTTTAGGGACTTGAATATTGCCTAATTGCTCTGGCCCATTTACAGTTATTGCTTCTGTGAACATAGTAGCTAAATAATCCCAACGTGTTACATAAGGCAAATATTGTATAATTGTTCGATTTTCCGCAATTTTTTCCATACCTCTGTGTAAATAACCCAATATTGGTTCACAGTCAATAACATCTTCACCATCTAGAGTAACAATGAGTCGAAGAACACCATGCATTGATGGGTGGTGAGGTCCCATATTGACTATCATGAGGTCTTTTCTAGCTGGTACAGTCATAGGTTTTTCCTGATTCATTCTTCCATGAATTGCTGAAAGCGAAAAGAAGTTAATCAAACTTTAAGCGAATAATTAAAACTAACTCTTCAAATTAATGAGTTTTTCTATCTCGAATACCCAACTGCCCTATTAATTCTTTATAACGCGATCTATTTTTTTTTGACAAATAAGCCAGCAAGCGTTGACGTTTTCCCAGAATTTTCCGCAGACCTCTCTGAGATAAATAGTCTTTTTTGTGCAATTCCAAATGTGAAGTAAGTCTCCGTATCTTATTGGTGAAACTTACTACTTGAAATTCAACAGATCCTCTGTTTTCTTTGTTTTCTTCTTGTTCTTGCAAAATAATTGAAATAAATGAATTTTTTACCATAAAAGAATTTCACACTCCCCTTTTTACAGATATTTATTTTATTGATCAGTAATAATAATGTCAGAAATTTTAATGTAGTATACACAATAATCATAATTTCTTTATATATTCCTTATTTTATCAATTAACATTAATCAATAGAAAAATGAAAAAATATGATTGATAGAATAGAACAACAGAATATATAGGAATAGGAAACTCAAAATTTGAAATCAGGGATACATATATATCCTTAACATACTCAAACGGCTCCCATTATTGGTATCAAACCAATAGCGATTCATACAAGCTAAATCTTCTAATCGATAATTAGGCCAAAAAAAGAACTTTAATTGAATTAATTCATTTTTTTTTCTGTCAATTTTTTTACTTTCATCCAAAAATTGACTCCAGTTTTTTATCTTGTTCTCCTTGCAAAATAATTGATTTTTATGCACAGCATTCTGGTTCTTTAAATTCAAATTGAAAGAAATTAGAATTCTCAATTCTCTACGACGTCTAGACGATAAAATTTTTTCAGGAACAAGCAAATCATAATTATTTTTGTTTCTATTTAAAGTTTTTCTTTTATGTCTTGAAATGGATTCATCAAAATTATTCTTAGCAACGTTTTGGGGGTTTCGGTATCTTTGATTACTCTGGTGCTTACTTTTATGAACCAATGAAATACCTATGATTTGATACATAAAAAACTGTCCGTCATTTTTTACAGATAGACGGGCAGGTTCCATAATTAATATTCCCTTTTTCGTTAATTGTGTAAGATTTAAACGCCTCCTCATTATATCCAGATTCATTTCTTTCCTTTGAATATAGGATATAGTAATTTTTCTTACATTTATGAGGCTAACCAGGAGACCATATATCTGGATATTATTCATCATTTTTTGATTCAATTGATTCAAACGTCCAGTCCATCTTAATTGCAAAGGAAAATCTCTTTTAAGGAATATTTTTAGTTTTTCGATCGATTCTAAAAAATATTCTTCAATATTGTTTTTATTCTTTAATTCAAAATATTGTTTTGAATTTGATGGGCTAAAATTTAAAAAATCCTCATTCTCCTCTTGCTTTCTCTTGATATTTTGATTTTCACTAAAATTTGGATTTATATTCAAATTAAAAAGAAGTAAGTTGCTTGGGATAAACCAAGGTTTCTCTTTATATTTATGATAAAGTATCACAAACTCTGGAAAGAAAAAATTTTTCGGATTCGATATGAGGCGATTTAAGATTAAGAATTTTTCATTCATTCCCATCCAATCAAAAGACATTCCCATCCAATCAAAAAAGACCTTTTTGTAATTGATTTCGGAATTTGAATCGATTGGAAGATAAAAAATATGAATTTTATCCCTTATTTTGTCCTTATTAGGTTCAACTTGAATATTTGTATTAAATTTCCAACTCAAATATTTTCTATCTGTATTTTTTTCCATATATATAATATCACTTTTTCCTAGATAATTCTTGATAGGAATATTCGTGAGTATGTTAAATTCTTTATTTCTACTGGAATTTTCTTGCTTCTTATTTGTTTCTAATGATGATGATGATCTATAAATATAGGACTTCTTCTTAGTTTCAGAATGAATATATTTATATGATAAAAGATCATATCTATAGTTTTTTTTTAAATTATCCTCTTTATTTGGTAATAAATATACTTTCGAATTTTGTTTTTTTTTGTAATCAAATAATTGGTCTTTTTCATAGAAATACCATTTCCTTAAATCCTTATTTTGAGACGTATGGCATCCATTTCGCCATTTTTGTGGAACTAATCTAGACCATGTAATCTGAGATAAATCGTATTGATAATGACCTCTTAACCAGTTTTTCCATGGATTCATTCCATAATTTTGAAGTTTCTTATGTCTTATTTCGGAATCAAATATTCCTTGTCTTCCAAAAAAATCCTTGATTTCATTCTTAATAAAAAAAGACGGTCCATTATATTGAAGAATAGATCTTAACTTATTAAAGTTAATAACTTGGGTTTGTGATAATTTAAAAAATACATATTTTTGTGACAAGTAAGATAAATCAAAAAAAATATGTGACTTCTGCTTACTATTTCTAAGATTATTACTATTTCTAAGATTATCAAAAGCCTTTATAGTCATAGGTGAAATCAAGTCAATTTTATTTTGTTTTATTTTATTAATCCCTTCTTGATTTGTTTCATTGTTGTGAATGTATTTTTCAAGAATTTTTTTGGTTGATTCCATAAAAAGTTGTAGAGCTATTCTGCGCATATTAATGATACATAGAAATATATCTATGTATATTTTTTCAATGAAAAATTTAACTATTAATTCAATATTTTTTCTTTTTAATATTTTCCAAATTTTTGGGAGTGATTCTCCATTATTCTTTTTATTATTATTTTTTTTTTCTATTTGATTTCTAATTGTGTTTCTTCTATCAATTCTATGTTTTATTTCTTCTTCTGCCTGTGAATAATTTGTCCAACCTGTAGATCTATTTTGACTAAATAATTCATTAATTATTTTATTGCTAATTATAGAATCCTTTTCCGTTTGAGTTTCACTTGATTCATATATTTCTCTCGGTATAAATAATGGAATTTTCTTTCCTTTTAAAAGTTCTTTTATTTTTTTTTGTAAAAAAAAAAAAGCTTTTGCTTCTTTCTTTGTTATTTTTTTTAAAACTCTTCGAACTCGAAAATTGAATTTTCTGATTTCGACTTTATAGTCTATATCTTTTAAAATGGGTTCAAAAAAAGAAGGTGTTTTTCGAGGAGGACCAAAAGGATATTCCGTTTCCATTCCCAAAACGGTTAAAAAACAAGAATCAAAATCATCTTGTTGCTTTCGATCTCTATCATAAAGTCGTAGCTTAGATCTGTTCCAAGGTTTCAAATGAAAAGGATATAGTATTTTTATCTGAAAACCCTCTCTTAACCAATTTTTAGGAAATTCTGTTTTGGAGAATTGAAGACCATTATAGCTGCACTTTAGATAAATTTCTCTATTCCAATCTTGGAAATCCTCATACCATTCCGGAGATTGCCGTAATAAAATACGGCCAATATTCTTAACTATTATCAATAAGGGTAATTTAATATATCTTCTAAAAATTGATTGAGCTAGTAACAGAACACTTCTTGATTTTTGTGCATATGGAATGTTCTCCCAGAATTCTATTGCGTCTTCCTGGTGGTTTTTTTTTATTTGGAATTGTTGATGTTGATCTAAAATTTCGAATTCTGATTTTTTACCCAACCAGTTTCTAATATTAAAAAAAAGTTTCATTAAGTCGGATATAGGAAAAGGAAAATCTTCCA